CCAAAAAAGACCAATACACCGAAGACTACACTTAGATTTATTGGATTTGTTGCTAAAATATCGGTATTAAATCCGAAACTCCCGGCGGCTGGCCAGTGACCCAAGTAAACGAAAGAATCGGTTAAATTTTTCATAAAGTAATCTCCTCTTCTAGCTAAACTAGAAAAAACGAACTCTGTCCTTTTTTTTTTTCTTTATTATTTTCAATAAAAAGAAAAAGAAAATTTCATTTACTAATTTATAATTTAATTTACCTATTTGAATATTTGTAAACAGAATCAAAAACCTATTCTATTTACAAATGTATTTTCCAAAATTTTTAAATTTCAATAATAATAATGAGACTTAATTAGAATTAAGCTAGAATTTGAGACCAAGTTTTAGGTCAATAAAAAAAAAACCTAAACCTCCTTTTTTCGCAACACTCCTGAAAAAAAGTTTACATTAAACTAAAAGAATAAGGGGAAGGAAGAAAGCGAATCGATGTGCTAATTCCCCATCCTCAAATTAGTCCTTCCCAAGGGTTGTTGTCTCAATGAATAATTTTAGGAGTTAAATCTTGATAGAATTAAAAAAACTACGAAAAAAAAATTCAGAATTTTCTGATTTCTAGGATTAAACAAAAGGGTTCGCAAATAAAAGCGCTAATGCTACAACCAGGCCATAAATTGTTAAAGCTTCCATAAAAGCCAAACTAAGCAATAAAGTACCTCGTATTTTCCCTTCTGCCTCAGGTTGTCTCGCGATACCTTCGACAGCTTGACCCGCAGCTGTACCTTGACCAACTCCGGGTCCAATAGAAGCAAGCCCAACAGCCAACCCAGCAGCAATAACCGAAGCAGCAGAAACCAGTGGATTCATGATAAGTTCCTCACACCAAAATAAAGAAATAGTTAATGATACAATCATCCAATGACTTAGGACTTAATTATAATTAAGTCAGCGATAAGATTCATCCAGTCAAAACAACCAAAAACTTTAATTGAAATAATATAATTATTATTATTGAATCATAATAATTCCTTTGATATTAGTTCCTATCCACGCGATTTTGACAAATTCATAATATATATATATATACGCCTTTTTATGCCATTTCTTTTTTGTGAACCACTCTTTGAATTCTTCATTCTTTTTTTGATCTTTTTTTTCAGACAATTCACAGATAAAACGGAACAACTTCTAATCGAATCCTTATCTAAATCGAAATTCACAAAAGTAGTGGGGCAGATTATATAGATCTTTAACTCATATATACCTAGTCAATATCAAATATCACATATAGCATATACAAGTGTTTCTTACAGAACGTAAACCAACTATTCTATAATTGGGCTCACCTAAAAACGAATAAAAAAAAATAGTTAATGATGACCCTCCATCGATTCACCTATATAAGCCGCAGCTAAAGTGGCAAAAATGAGAGCTTGAATCCCGCTTGTAAATAATCCAAGGAACATTACAGGTATAGGAACCACTAAAGGTACTAAAGAAACAAGAACAACAACTACTAATTCATCGGCTAATATATTTCCGAAAAGTCGAAAACTAAGTGATAGAGGTTTTGTAAAATCTTCTAAGATGTTAATGGGTAAAAGAATTGGAGTTGGTTGAATGTATTTACTGAAATACCCTAATCCTTTTTTGCTAAGACCCGCATAAAAATATGCTACTGATGTGAGTAAAGCTAAAGCAACCGTCGTATTTATATCATTCGTTGGTGCTGCTAACTCCCCTTGAGGTAACTGGATAATTTTCCACGGTAAAAGGGCTCCTGACCAGTTAGAAACAAAAATAAATAAAAACAGAGTTCCAATAAAGGGAACCCATGGACCATACTCTTCTCCAATCTGGGTTTGACTCACGTCTCGAATGAATTCAAGGACAAATTCAAAGAAATTTTGTCCGTCAGTTGGAATTGTTTGTGGATTGCGAACCGCTAGAGCTGCGGAACCTAATAAGATAGCAATTACAACCCAAGAAGTAATAAGGACTTGCGCGTGGACTTGGAACCCCCCGATTTGCCAATAGAAATGTTGGCCTACTTCTACACCAGATATCTCATATAACCCTTCTTTTATTAGTGTGTTGATGGAACATGATAAAACATTCATATTGCCCTCTGACAGAAATAAGAACTTTAAATTATTTTGATTCAAGATTCCCTTTTTTTTACTTTTACCTATTTACTTGAATTTTATATTGTAGTTTTGGATACCAACTAAACTAATCACACAATATCCCCAGTTTTTTTATCTCTTTTTCTTTTGTACGATTCAGGAGTAGTAACCGATTTTATAAATCGAACTACAGGGAGCCCCCCCCCCCCCCGCAAAAAAATTTGATTTATTTATCTTATTATTAATCAAGAATTTTGTATATAGCTAGAACGACCCTCACAAATTGCGAATACTAATTTGTTAAGAATGAATCGAATTGAAGCTATAGCGTCATCATTTGCTGGAATAGAAATATCCGCGAGATCGGGATTACAATTTGT